GGTAAGTCCCTCGCACAAAAAAAAAGAAAAAGAAATGGTTAATGATACAATCAACCAATGAATTATTACTTAATTTTATCATTAAGTTTGATCATTAAGATCTATTGGGTCGAAGTAACTAAAAACTAATGATAATATTACTGACTCGTCAGAACTACTTCGATATCTCGTTTTTAGTTTCTACCCATAATGAAGTTTTTGTAAATCCATATACATACGGTTCTAGTTATTGCATTTCTTTCTTTCCAACCATTCTTTCATTCAATCCTTCGTTCTTTACTCTTCTATATCCTTGAGTTCATCTGTTTTTTCATCCAATCCACAATCACAAATGAAACAGAAGAAAGGACTTGACTTATCTTGTAATCCATCTAATCTAAATGCAGTAAACTGCAATCAAATCAATATATGCAATCATCAATATATGCAATGGATATCAATATGATCAATATCAACGATATCAATATATCAATATAACGATATCAATATGTATATCAATACATATATATATTTTTTTTTTTTACAATTCCGTAATATCGTTCATCTTCTCTCCTACGACTTTAGGTCATATATTCATACGTATTTATATCTATTATGTTCTCCAACCAAGCGGATTATCTTGAACCATGCATGAATTGGGATAAGCTAAAAAAAAGACTATTTCGAAAACTAGTCAATGATGACCCTCCATGGATTCGCCTATATAAGCCGCGGCTAACGTTGCAAAAATAAGAGCTTGAATACCACTTGTAAATAATCCAAGAAACATGACAGGTATAGGAACTACTGAAGGGACTAAAGAAACAAGAACAACAACTACTAATTCATCAGCCAATATATTCCCGAATAGTCGAAAACTAAGAGATAAAGGTTTTGTGAAATCTTCTAGGATGTTAATTGGTAAAAGTATTGGAGTTGGTTTGATGTATTTCTCGAAATAACCCAATCCTTTTTTGGTAAGACCCGCATAAAAATATGCCACTGACGTGGGTAAAGCTAAAGCAACAGTAGTATTTATATCATTCGTGGGCGCAGCTAACTCCCCATGAGGTAACTGTATGATTTTCCAAGGTAAAAGAGCACCTGACCAATTAGAAACAAAAATAAATAGGAACATAGTTCCAATAAAGGGAACCCAAGGTCCATATTCTTCTCCAATCTGGGTTTTGCTCAAGTCTCGAATAAATTCAAGGACATATTCAAAGAAATTCTGACCGTCGGTCGGAATGGTTTGTGGATTCCGAACAGCTATGATGACTGAACCTAACAAGATAGCAATTACGACCCAAGAAGTGATAAGTACTTGGGCATGGATTTGTAAACCTCCTATTTGCCAATAGAAATGTTGGCCTACTTCTACACCCGATATATCGTATAACCCCTTGAGTGTTTTAATGTAACATGGTATAACATTCATATTGTCCTCTGATAGAAATTGAACTTCAAAAAAGGAATTAGTTTGATTCAACCATTTCTTTCTCAACTCACCAACTTGAATCATTAATCATATATTTAGGATACCAAGAAATTACATAACATCATAATATATATCAATATCCCCAGTTCTTTTTTTTTTATCTATTTTCAAAAATTCAAAAAAAAAGTAACCGATCCAATAAATCTATGGAGTTGCCCAATAGTTAACATTAACTAATCTTATTATTCTTAATCTTAATCATAATCAACGATTTCTTATATAGCTAGAACGACCCTCACAAATTGCGGATACTAATTTGTTAAGAATCAATCGAATTGAAGCTATAGCGTCATCGTTGGCCGGAATCGAAATATCTGCAAGATCTGGATCACAATTTGTATCGATTAAACAAATCGTCGGAATCCCCAAAATGGCACATTCTCGAAGAGCCGTATATTCTTCTTGCTGATCAACGATGATCACAATATCAGGCAATCCCGTCATATATTGGATCCCACCGAGATATGTTTGCAAGGTAGATAATTTTCTCTTCAACATTGCTGCATCTCTTTTGGGGAGACGGTTGAGTTTCCCCATCTTTTCTTCTGCTCTTAAGTCCCTGAACTTATAAAGTCTCGTTTCTGTAGTGGACCAATTCGTTAACGTACCACCGAGCCATTTTTGATTAATAAAATGAGACCGAGCCCTTATTGCAGCTGATGCTACTGAATCCGATGCTTTATTTTTGGTACCGACGATTAAGAAGCTTTTTCCCCTACTTGATGCATCAAAAACTAAATCACAGGCTTCTGATAAAAAACGAGCAGTTCTAGCGAGATTTGTAATATGAATACCTTTACGCTTTGCAGAGATGTAAGGGGCCATTCTAGGATTCCATTTCTTAGTACCATGACCAAAATGAACTCCTGCTTCCATCATCTCTTCCAAATTGATATTCCAATATCTTCTTGTCATTTTTTCCCACACTTCCTTTTTGTTTTTTCTTTTTCTTATTATTAACAAAGAGACGAGGTACCTTGAAATAAATAATTGTTCCGATGGAACCTTCTACCGGGGATTGACCATCGATACACGGCACAAACCATAAATTTTTTTAATTACTTATTTTATTTATTACCAAATCAATAATCAGACCAGTATAGTTAAAAGATAGTTAAAGTTAAAATGAATCCGCTCTTAGGAATCATTAAATCGCATAAATGATTGTTCTGATGTCTCATGTAAATTTGTCTCATGGAAATTGTTTGTCGCGCAAGAACAAAATAATTCTCTATGGTGTAACAAAATATCTCTCATTTCCAACTCGAATAGATTTTTTCTTTTGATTTCCAAATAAATGTTTTTGTCTTGCCTTGAACGGTGCACAAATTTTTGGAATCCGGTACCAACAGGTATAATCCCCCCCAGAACAACGTTCTCTTTCAGGCCTTTCAACCAATCAATACGACCTCGTAGAGCAGCTTTTGCTAAAACTCGAGCGGTTTCTTGAAAACTTGCTTCGGATATGAAACTTTGAGTATTCAGAGACGCTCTTGTTATTCCCAATAAGATTGCCCGATAACGGATCGATTCGTCCAAAGCACGCCCTGCTCGTTCCGCTCGCAACAATCCGATTAATTCTCCAGGCGAAAAAACATTAGACATTCCATCTTCTGAAACCAACACTTTTGATGTTACTTGACGTACAATAATCTCTATATGTCTATTATGGATCTGTACCCCCTGGGATCGATAAACCTTTTGGATCTTATTAACCAAAGAGATACAACTTTGGGCTATGGTTAGCTCAGCTCCAATCAAAAACCCCCAGGGGATCTCAAGAATTCTTGGTATACGTTCGTTCCAACCTTCAACTCTCCTTTCGAGGTTCATCGATATTGAATCAATCGAACGCACTTCTAAGATTTGTTCTACTTTTGGAAGACCTTGCGTTATGTCACCAGATCTCGATTTTTCATATATAAATGTAACTAATGTATCTCCTTCGTAAAGGATTTTCCCATAATGACCATGAACAGTTGCTCCAGGAGTAGCCAAATAAGGCTTAGCTGATCTTATAACTAAAGAGTCGACATTAACAATTAAAATTTGACCAGATTTTTTTACGTGTGGTTCGTATTTAAATAGACATACATTTTCACAAATAAATTGTCCAAGGCTAATTTTGGTCGATGTCTCTTCACAATAATCATGATGGAGAAAGCACCAATTCAAATGGAATGGGTTCAAAATGATGTTACTGCATGGATCGGGATTATAAATCCCCCTATTTTCATCTATTAAACAGTATTTAAGTACTTGAAGTACTTGGAAAATCTGTTTCAAATTGTCAAGTAGCAAATATTTCTTTAACACGATCTGATTATGAGTTATTAAATGGTAAGATGAATAAAAATTCGCTATTTTAGGTACAATAGCGCCTAAGAGACCTAAAGAATCCCTAATTGGATTTAGGGGATCCGATTCTTTTGTCACATTGTTATATTTCGAACTATTGAATGGACCAATTCGAGAACAATTGGATGATGACAAAATTATCAAAGATTGGCATTCCTTATTTCGATTCAACAACGTACCAATAGTTCCTTGATGTTGGCTAAGTGATTGAATCTTCGCCCTGGAATAAAAGGGATTGATATTGGTGCGATCTAATCCATTATTGGGAATCAATCCGGAACTTGCCCTATCATACCTTTTTCCGGTATACGAAATAGTGGACTTGACTAACTCAATTCTTATGAAATCGCGAATTAGATCATTTGCCCTTACCTCAACAAAGGAAGCATGAACCTCTTCTATAGAACCGTTTTGTTCTTGGTCCCAATTCAATACTAAGCAAGTCCGAACTAATTGAATACTTGTGTGATAAATTCCTCGAATTGACTTGCCATTTCCATAAAGGATATAATTGACAACTCTAAGTTGGACATTATCCTTTTCCTGCAAGATATCCCGAGGGAAAAGTGTTGCTAAATTTATCCCATCGGATATTTCATATGTGACTACGGGTCGAACCGAAACAAAATACTTTTTCTTGGTAGGTGTGATCCGTTGAACATAGATCCAATTTTTCCATTTTTTTGATTCTTTAGAATTTTTTTTTTCTGTTTCTGGTGGTATAAAAATGCCGCTGTGCCTGGATATCTTATCTGTCTCTCCAGGAAAATGAATATCTCCAGAAAAGATTTTAAGTTCAATATATTTTTTTTTTCTCTCCACTCGGACTAATCCGCCTACTCGGCTTCTTGTATTTATATTTAAAGCGAGTCGTGTATCTACTCCAATGATACTATTGTTCCGGACCATTATTAATGAGGATCCCGGTAAGATATGCACTTCTTCGAGAATGAAAAAAAACTGATCTACTTTCGTTTGGTATTTCGGACTAAATTCTTTTGCTCCTCGATACTCAATCAAATCTTCTTTTTTTATGATTGAATCCACCTCTATGGTCCCATATTTAGTAATTCCGGAACTGCTTCTTCTGTATCGTGGATCATCAAAATAAGCAAGAATACTATTTCTACGTAAAATACCATTTATGGGTATTTCAATCGAAATA